TAATAGTAAGAAATGTCAACAAGGAAATCTTTTGTATAGACATTCGAACCACTGTTGGTCATATTTCTTTTTATCGAGAGATAGAAGAAGCCGTACAAGGGTTTTGCCGGGCTTGCTCATATAGTACCTAAGCTAAAAAATTCTATGATACCCGCGATAATTCGATTCGGGTCTCCCCGTCTCAACTAGTATTCTAATTCGTGAATTTCTCCGCTAATCAAGATCGAGGAAAGGCAGTCTTCGAATCACTGACTCAAATCCATTGTCGAATCCTACTCAACTGAATAGCGAGGTACTTATGGCAGAACGGGCCGATCTAGTCTTTCACAATAAAGCGATAGATGGAACTGCCATGAAACGACTTATTCGCAGATTAATAGATCACTTTGGAATGGCATATACATCACATGTCCTGGATCAAGTAAAGACTCTGGGTTTCCAGCAAGCCACTACTACATCCATTTCATTAGGAATTGATGATCTTTTAACAATACCTTCCAAGGGGTGGCTAGTACAAGATGCGGAACAACAAAGTTTAATTTTGGAAAAACACCATCATTATGGGAATGTACACGCGGTAGAAAAATTACGTCAATCCATTGAGATCTGGTATGCTACAAGTGAATATTTACGACAACAAATGAATCCTAATTTTAGGATGACTGATCCTTCTAACCCAGTCCATATAATGTCTTTTTCGGGAGCTAGAGGAAATGCATCTCAGGTCCATCAATTAGTAGGTATGAGAGGATTAATGTCGGATCCTCAAGGACAAATGATTGATTTACCCATTCAAAGCAATTTACGCGAAGGACTCTCTTTAACGGAATATATTATTTCCTGCTACGGAGCTCGCAAAGGAGTTGTGGATACTGCTGTACGAACATCAGATGCTGGATACCTCACGCGCAGACTTGTTGAAGTAGTTCAACACATTGTTGTACGTAGAACAGATTGTGGCACCATCCGAGGTATTTCTGTGAGTCTTCAAAATGGGATGATAACAGAAAGAATTTTTATCCAAACATTAATTGGTCGTGTATTAGCGGACAATATATATATGGGTTCACGATGCGTTGCCATTCGAAATCAAGATATTGGGATTGGACTTGTTAATCGATTCATAACCTTTAGAGCAAAATCAATATCTATTAGAACTCCCTTTACTTGCAGGAGTACATCTTGGATCTGTCGATTATGTTATGGCCGTAGTCCCACTCATGGCGACCTGGTCGAATTGGGAGAAGCGGTAGGTATTGTTGCGGGTCAATCTATTGGGGAACCCGGGACTCAACTAACATTAAGAACTTTTCATACCGGTGGAGTATTTACAGGCGGTACGGCGGAACATGTACGAGCTCCTGATAATGGAAAAATAAAATTCAATGAACATTTGGTTCATCCCACACGTACACGTCACGGCTATCCAGCTTTTCTATGTTATATAGACCTATATGTAACTATTGAGGGTCAAGATATTCTACATAATGTGAATATTCCCCCAAAAAGTTTGATTTTAGTTAAAAATGATCAATATGTAGAATCAGAACAAGTCATTGCCGAGATTCGCGCTGAAGCATCCATCTTGAATTTTAAAGAGAGGGTCCGAAAACATATTTATTCTGACTCAGAGGGAGAAATGCACTGGAGTACCGCTGTGTACCATGCACCCGAATATACATATGGTAATGTTCATCTCTTACCAAAAACAAGCCATTTGTGGATATTATCAGGAGTTCCGCACAGATCCAGTATAGTCCCTTTTTCGCTCCACAAGGATCAAGATCAAATAAATATTCATTCTCTTTCTGTCGAACGAAAATATATTTCTAACCTTTCAGTGACTGATGATCAAGCGAGACATAAATTGTTTAGGTCGGATCCTTCTGGTAAAAAGGAGGGGGGGGTTCTTGATTATTCAGTACCTGATCGAATCATATGTAAGGGTCATTGTAATTTTATATACCCCGCTATTCTTGACGAGAATTCTGATTTATTGGCAAAGAGACGAAGAAATAGATTCATCATTCCATTACAATCGAATCAAGAACAAGAAAAAGAACTAATACCCCGTTCAGGTATCTCGATTGAAATACCCATAAATGGTCTTTTCCGTATAAATAGTATTCTTGCTTATTTCGACGATCCTCGATATAGAAGAAAGAGTTCGGGAATTACTAAATATGGGACTATAGAGGCGGATTCTATCGTCAAAAAAGAGGATTTGATTGAGTATCGAAGAACAAAAGAATTTCGGCCAAAATACAAAATGAAAATAGATCGATTTTTTTTCATTCCCGAGGAAGTGCATATCTTACCCGGAGCTTCTTCCATAATGGTACGGAACAATAGTATCATTGGAGTAGATACGCGAATTACTTTCAATATAAGAAGCCGAGTAAGCGGATTGGTCCGAGTGGAGAAAAAAAAAAAAAAGATTGAACTCAAAATATTTTCGGGGGATATCTATTTTCCTGGAGAGACAGAAAAGATATCCTGG